GGTGAATAGCGAGTTATTCATCGTTTTTTAGATTATGGTTAATAGATACCTTTTTTGACCGGAAAATTTGGAAGTAGATAGAATCTTTTTTTATAAAAAAAAGAGTCCGCTTTTATGTTAGTTCGTACTATCAAATTCCTTTGCTTTGTGAGAAAATTTTCTCACAAAAGAAAAGGTAAAGGAAATAAAAAGAGTTATAGAATGGATTACTACCTATGCCAAGATCGCGTATAAATGGAAATTTTATTGATAAAACCTTTACAATTGTAGCCGATATCTTATTACGAGTCATTCCGACAACTTCCGGAGAAAAAGAGGCATTTACTTATTACAGAGATGGTGCGATTTGATTATCATTATTTGTTTTATTTTTCACCGATTTGGAATAGAAAAAAACGAGTATTGAAAAAAAATCGACGCTTTTGAAGGTGAAGTTTATAATATAAAAAAGCAATCCCTTCTGTCATGTATCCACGATTAATGCAGCCTTAGATGCTTCAATTGTGAATTCTAGTATTGAGCAAAAGGTTTTTACCTATGGTTCCCGTATTACAGATCAATCCTACTAGACTAATACAATATACGAATAGGAGGCACAGGGGAAGAAGCACTACGCCGAGAAATCAACAACACGAAAACTTTCTTCAAAATGATTCCTTTTCTTTCTTCTTCTTCTTTTGGATTGGGACTAATTAAAATGGTTGGAACAATAAACATCCATCTCGTCCGTACTTTGGATACCCGTATAACCATTGAAGACTTTTGAAGTGACTAATTCCTGGAAATTTAGGGGCGTTGAGAACAAAGAAATTTTTAGAGTTTCCTTTTTGATTTTTATCTAGTATGAACCCACTTGGTAGTAAGAAAGGATCTTTTACAAGAAGGTTGGCTAGGGATTTCTTGTAAAAACATTAGCCCCGCTTAGTTCATAATGACATCAAATTTTTCCATATATTTATTTTTTTCATTATGCACCTAAAGGAGGAGCCGTATGAGATGAAAATCTCACATACGGTTCTGAAACGGAGAATTCGTTAAAGCGAATGACGACCGTAACGGATGTCGGCTCAATCTGAAGGAAATTATGCGGAAGCATTACAGAATTATTATGAAGCTATGCGACTAGAAATTGACCCCTATGATCGAAGTTATATACTCTATAATATAGGCCTTATCCACACAAGTAATGGGGAACATACCAAAGCTTTAGAATATTATTTTCGGGCATTAGAACGAAACCCCTTTTTACCACAAGCTTTTAATAATATGGCTGTGATCTGTCATTACGTGCGACTATCTCCACTATAGAAAAAAAGAACGAACAGCTAGTCAATTAAATACTAGAAACAAAAAAAAAGGGCTTTCTACATAAGCATCGTCCAAAACGATTTTTTATCAGCTGTAGCAAATAAATAAACTTCATGGATCGAAATATGAAGTGAAGACTAGATATGCCTAAATACTTTCTTTCTATGGATAAAAAAAAAAAAAGATTTAATTGATAGAGGAAGCACCGTAAAGATCAATTGGAAAGGTTTTGGACCGATACAACAAGAGCTGTTTATTTATATCATAATATGAGATAAATCTTAGGAATCTACTTATGTAATAGAGTAGATCCCCTAAGGTATTGAGCAGCGGTGTAGCATCAGATCCTAAAGACAGTAAGTCTTTTTCTTTTTTATGAAGTATGAAAAAAAGTCTTTTTCAAAGATTCTATATAAATTTTTATATGAAAGCGGGATAGTTACCTTTCAGAAAATATTAATATCTAATAACATAACAGTGGACATGCCTTTTTTTCTGAAGGTAGGAGAAAAGATAAAACTTATTATATTAATTAATATATTAATTAAAAATATATTAATTAAATCAAAATGAAAGTTTGAAACTCATGTAATTACTCTCTTTTGGTTAATACAAGAAAAACCGAATGAATATCTATAAGAAATCTCATTCAATTAGACATTCAATTAGATATAAAGTTTAAAGTAGGTTCAAGTTAAAAAACTGGTACACCAAAACAAAAGAGTTGGTTGTCGAGCCGTATGAGGTAGGAAACTCTCAAGTACGGTTCTCAGGGAGGGAATTGACCCGCCTATTCCGACCGTGGAGAACAGGCCATTCAACAAGGAGATTCTGAAATGGCGGAGGCTTGGTTCGCTCAAGCCGCCGAGTATTGGAAACAGGCTATAACGCTTACTCCTGGTAATTATATTGAAGCACAGAATTGGTTGACGATCACGAGGCGCTTCGAATAAGAACTTTTTCTTTTTTTTTTTTTATTATATATATATCTTTATTTGTTTTTACAATTAATTGTTTTTTAGTTTCTTGGCCCTCTCGGTCAAATAAAAAAGATTCTTTTTTGCTATCAAAAGAACCAATCACAGAAAAAAATTTCATTATATCCTTTTCTCAAATCGTTCTATTTCATCTGATATTCTCTAGGGGTAAGTAATGAATATGAGACTATCTATATATCTAGTTTTTTCTATTT